AATAAAAAAAGAAATAAAAACATTATTGGAATAAAAGAAATTAGTAAAAAAGTACCTCGACGGTCATATAAATTAATCAATGAATTAGAACAACAGGAAGGAGAGGTTGAAGAAGAAGTACCCATTGATCATGAGATTCGTTCAAGAAAATTCAAACGTGTAGTAATTTTTAGTGATAACGGGCAAAATAGTGATACTACTAATAAAGATACTAACAACCCTGATCAAACAGACGAAGTGGCTTTAATACGCTATTCACAACAATCGGATTTTCGGAGAGACATAATCAAAGGCTCTATCCGAGCACAAAGACGTAAAACAGTTATTTGGAAACTTTTTCAAGCAAATGCGCATTCTCTCCTCTTTTTGAACAAAATAGACAAATTGAATCTTTTTTCTTTTGATACCTCAGGACTAATGAAACTCATTTTTCGAAACTGGATGAGAGAGGGAGCAGAAATAAAAATTTCAGATTATACAGAAGAAGAAAAAAAAAAAGAAAAGGACAAAAAAGAAGAAAACAAAAGAAAGGAGAAAGCACGAATAGAAATAGCAGAAGCTTGGGATACGATTCCATTTGCGCAAGTAATAAGGGGTTTAATGTTAATAACTCAATCAACTGTTAGAAAATTTATTCTATTACCTTCATTAATAATAGCTAAGAATATTGTCCGTATGCTACTATTGCAATTTCCTGAATGGTCTGAAGATTTAAAGGAATGGAAGAGAGAAATACATATTAAATGTACTTATAATGGTGTTCAATTATCAGAACAAGAATTTCCAAAAAATTGGTTACTAGACGGCATTCAGATAAAAATTCTATTTCCTTTCTGTCTAAAACCTTGGCACGGATCTAAACTAAGGTATTCTTATCTAGATCGAATGAAAAAAAAGGGTAAAAAAGATGCTTTTTGTTTTTTAACAGTTTGGGGAATGGAAACGGAGATCCCTTTTAGTTCTCCCCGAAAAAGGCCTTCCTTTTTTGAACCTGTTTTAAAGAAACTCGAAAAAACACTTGTAAATTTAAAAAAAAAAATCTTTTTAATTTTACAAGTTTTAAAAGCAAGAACAAGATTATTTCTAACTATCTCAAAAAAAACAAAGGAAAGGTTTAGCAAAAATATTCTATTTTTAAAACTAATAATCAAAGAAATCTCAAAAATAAATATATTTATATTTAGTAGATTGAAAGAAGTAGATAAATCAAGCGAAACTAAAAAAGCAAACGATTCTATAATGGATAATCAAATAATTAATGAATCTATGAATCAAATTAGATCTAGAAATTGGACAATTTTTTTACTGACAGAAAAAAAAATGAATGGTCTAACTGATAGAATAAGTACAATTAGAAAAAAAATAAAAAGAATTACAAAAGAAAAAAAAAAAGTGACTCCAGGAATAAATGTTAGGCCTAATACTAATAAAACTAATAAAAGTAGTTGTAATACTAAAAGATTCCAATTAACAAAAACCTTTTGGCAAATATTAAAAAGACGTAGTGCTCGATTAATCTGTAAATTTTCTTTTTTTATAAAATTTTTCATTGAAAAGATATACATAGATATCCTTTTATCTATCATTAATATTCCCAGAATACATACAAAACTTTTTCTTGAATCAACAAAAAATTGTATTGATAAACCTATTTCCAATACTAAAAAAAATAACGAAAAAAGTAATAAAACCAATCAAAATACAATTGACTTTATTTCAACTATACAAAAACCCTTTTATAATATTAGTAATAATAATTCAAAGAATTTTGATGAATTATCTTCCTTCTCACAAGCATATGTATTTTACAAATTATCACAAGTTCAAGTTCTTAACTTGTTTAAGTTAAGATCTATTCTTGAATATCACGGAACATCCTTTTTTCTTAAAACTTCAATCAAAAATTATTTTGGCAGACAAGTAATAATTGATTCTAAATTCAAAGATAAGAAACTTCCGAACTCGAAAAAAAATCAATGGAAAGGCTGGTTAAGAGGTTATTATCAATATAATTTATCCCAGATTAAATGGTCTAAATTAATAGCACAGAAGTGGCGAAATAGCACCAAAAAATGTCGTACAATTCAAGATAAAAATTTAAACAAAGAAGTTTCATATGAAAAAGAACAATTAAATTATTATAAAAAACAAAGTGATTACGAAATATATTTATTACCAAATCAGAAAGATAATTTTCAAAAATACTATAGATATAATCTTTTATCTTATAGATCTATTAATTATGAAAAGAAGGAGGACCTATCTATTTATAGATCACCATTGCAAGTAAATCAAACTCCAAAGAATTCTTATAATTACAATACACAAAAAAGAAAAAATTTTGCTAGATTAGCCTATATCCCTATCAATAATTTTCTAGGAAAAAGTGCTAGTATATATATGGAAAAAAATACGGATCGAAAATATTTGGATTGGAAAATTCTGAATTTTTGGTTTAGAAAAAAAATAGATATTGAAGCTTGGGTCAAGGTCAATACCAACAGGAATCAAAATACTAAGACTAAGGCTCCTAATTATCAAATAATTATTGATAAAGTTGATAAAAAAGATCTTTTTTATTTTATGGTTTATCAAAATGAAGAAAGCAATTTATCCAAGCAAAAAAAAAAATGGGATTGGATGGGAATGAATGCGGAAATATTAAGTCATCCTATATCGAAGCTAGAACTTTGGTTCTTCCCAGAATTTTTCCTATTTTATAATGCATATAAAATGAAACCCTGGCTTATACCAAGCAAATTCCTTTTTTTGAATTTTAATATAAATGAAAGTCTTAGTGAAACTCAAAACATGAATAGAAAACAAAAAGAACTTATACCGCCGAACGAAAAAAAATATTTTGAATTTGAATTCAAGAATAAAAAAGAATTTGAAAATCAAAGAGATCTTAGCTCAAATATACAAAACCAAGAAAACAAGATTGCAGAAACTTATTCGGAATTAGACATGAAAAAACTACAAAAGAAAAAACAATACAAGAGCAATACGGAAGCAGAACTAGATTTCTTCCTGAAAAGATATTTACTTTTTCAATTGAGATGGGATGGTGCTTTGAATCAAAGAATGATCAATAATATCAAAGTATATTGTCTCTTGCTTAGACTTAGAAATCCAAAAAAAATAACCCTATCCTCTATTCAAAGGAGAGAGATGAATCTTGATATAATGCTGATTAAAAAGAATTTAACTCTTACAGAATTGATGAAAAGGGGGAGATTGATTATCGAACCTTTTCGTCTGTCTGTAAAAAAAGCGGGCCAGTTTATTATGTATCAAACCATAAAAATTTCATTAGTTCATAAGAGTAGGCATCGTACTAATCAAAGATACCGAGAGCAAAGATATGCCGATAAGGAGGATTTTGATAAATCCATTCGAAGCTATCTAACTGGAAATAAGCACTTTTATTTTCTTTTCCCTGAAAATATTTTAGCGTCTCGACGTCGTAGAGAATTGAGAATTCTAATTTGTTTCCATTCAAAGAATAGTCAAGGTATGCATAAAAATATAATATTTTGTAATGGGAATAATTTAAAAAGTTCTAGTCAATTTTTGAATGAAAATAAAGATCTTGATAGACAAAAATTAATTAAATTAAAATTCTTTCTTTGGCCCAATTATCGATTAGAAGATTTATCTTGTATGAATCGCTATTGGTTTGATACAAATAATGGAAGTCGTTTCAGTCTGTTAAGGATACGTATGTACCCCACAATTGAAAGGTAATTAATGAAACTTTATGTCTGTACCATATCTGATATATGAAAGCAAACAAATGCACATATAACTTGTCTTACATTTGAGTCTAATATATGATACTAATTTAATGTAATGGGGTATCCATTATTTCTAAAAACGAATCAACAAAATCTTCTTAATTTTAAGATTTAAACAATTCTCTTTTGAAAATGCAAAATAGACTATTGTTTTGTATGCCTATCCGAATGCAAGTTTAATTGGATTGATTCTTTTTATTTAAAAAAGGAAGTTGATTATGTATACCAAATTAAACTAACTCACATTATTATTACTGATCGGTAAAATTCATATTTGTAAAAAGGGGAGATTATTTTATGGTAAAAAATTCATTCATTTCAGTTATTTCACAAAAAGAAAAAGAAGAAAACCCGGGGTCTGTTGAATTCCAAGTATTCTGTTTTACTAATAAGATACGAAAGCTTACTTCCCATTTGGAATTGCACAAAAAAGACTATTTATCTCAGAGAGGTCTTCGGAAAATTTTGGGAAAGCGCCAATGCCTGCTAGCTTATTTATCAAAAAAAAATAGAGTACGTTATAAAGAATTAATAGGTCAGTTGAATATTCGAGAGATAAAAACTCGTTAATTTGAAAAATTATTTTAATTTGGATGACTCTCTTTTGATTTTCAGCAATTCATGGAAGAATGAATCGGGAAAAAAACCTATGACTGCACCAGCTACAAGAAAGGACCTCATGATAGTCAATATGGGTCCTCACCACCCATCAATGCATGGTGTTCTTCGACTCATCCTTACTCTAGATGGTGAAGATATTATCGACTGTGAACCAATATTAGGTTATTTACACAGGGGGATGGAAAAAATTGCAGAAAACCGAACAATTATACAATATTTGCCTTATGTAACACGTTGGGATTATTTAGCTACTATGTTTACAGAAGCAATAACTGTAAATGCACCAGAGCAGTTGGGAAATATTCAAGTACCTAAAAGAGCTAGTTATATCAGAGTAATTATGTTGGAGTTGAGTCGTATAACTTCTCATTTGTTATGGCTTGGACCCTTTATGGCAGATATTGGTGCACAGACTCCCTTCTTTTATATTTTTCGAGAAAGAGAATTAATATATGATCTATTCGAGGCTGCCACCGGTATGCGAATGATGCATAATTATTTTCGTATTGGAGGAATAGCCGCCGATCTACCTCATGGCTGGATAGACAAGTGTTTGGATTTTTGCGATTATTTTTTAAGGGA